AATGAACTTCATTGATTGATTCAGAACATTTCTTCCTTGATCTTGATAGTATCTATGGGTACTTGCCAAGTTATAACAAGGGGGAATTGCTCAATTTCTCAATTTCCTGGATTATATATAGATTATATATATATATATTTCTGTAGATTAGATCTCGTACAAATACTTTCTATACTATACTCTTACCCTATTTATTTTATTTTAATATCTCAGAAAAATTTCACTTTTTTATAAGTTCATTGAATAAGTTTTATTTTTTGTTTGTCCATTACTTTATTGTACGTAATAAATCGAAAAAAAAAAGTTCTGATACATCTGGAAAACCGAAACCAAGACTAGGAATTTTTGACGAACAGGATCGAAAATCATTACTCTTTCGACCCAAGAAAGGGGTGTAGAAAATTCCCTTTCTTGGGTCGAAGATTTCTTGTGTCGAAGACTAGGAAGACAAAAAATGCCTCATATAATTATTTGTTCCCCGCATTTATAGTTCGTTCTATTACCCGCTTACTTATACTAATATCTATCCCAATTTATTCTATTTGAAATAGAATAAAATTGATACATTTTATGACATTGAACTCTGGCAATAGTAACATAGTCGTACCAATTCAATTTGGCTACAAAAAACAAAGAAAGAGGTGGTAAAGTCATAAAGTCAACTAAAATAGTCTTCTTCAAACAAAAATCTACCTAATTATGACATGACTAGGAATGCGGTACAAGGGATTCCCCGAGCTCGTAGAAAAAGAGCAAAGGTTTTTCAGAATTGATTTTTTTTGATCATACATAAATAATTGACAACAAAAATTTTGTTCTTTTTACGAACCTGATGTCGATAAATCCGCGAGTCTAGAAATTCATTTCAGCCAATTGAACCTTCTCGAACTGTTTCTTTTTAAGAACCAAAAAGATTTGTGCCAAAATAACAGATGCCAAGAAGAACAAAAGACCTTGGACACGTAATGGATCTTGCAGTACTATTTCTGCATCTCCCTGACCAAATCCACCCACATTAGGATTACTCGTTAATGGTTGATCAAATTTGATGGATTCACCCTCTGAAACAAGAAGTTCTGGTCCTGGGGGGATAATATCAACCACTTGACGTCCACCCGAGGGATCTGTTATGGTTATTTCATATCCCCCTTTTTCTTTTCGTATGATTTTACTTACTACGCCCGCTCCTGTAGCATTATAAACTGTATTGTTACTCTTGCTTCCGTCGGGATAAATCTGACCCCTTCCCCTATTCCCCCCTACGTATATAGGATATTTTAAGAAGTGAACATCTTTCTTAGTAGTGGGGTCGGGGGAAAGAATAGGAAAGGCAATTTCACTATATTTCTGACCGGGGACAGGCCCTATCACAAGAATATTTTTTTTATTAGGGCGATAGCTCTGAAAAGACAAATTGCCTATCTTTTCTTTCATCTCGGGAGAAATACGATCGGAAGGAGCTAATTCAAACCCCTCCGGTAAAATAAGAACAGCCCCCACATTCAAACCCCCCCTCTTACCATTAGCAAGAACTTGTTTCACTTGCTTATCATAAGGAATTCGAACAACTGCTTCAAATACAGTATCAGGAAGTACTGCTTGTGGAACCTCAATATCCACGGGCTTACTAGCTAAATGGCAATTAGCACATACAATACGCCCAGTCGCTTCTCGTGGATTTTCATAACCCTGCTGCGCAAAAATGGGATATGCACTTGAAATGGATGTCCGAGTTATGATATATATCATGAGCGATACGGAAATAGATCGAGTAATCTGTTCCTTTATCCAAGAAAAAGTATTTCTAGTTTGCATGGTCTAATCATTGATCCGAAAATTTCTACAATAAATTGGGTAGGTCGCTAGTATAGTTCCCTATCCACGATTCTGCTATTTACCGGAATCATTTTACTGGAATACGATAGGATGAAAACGATGAAAATCCTCCGGATAGGAAGTTTTTAATGTTTATGTAGAACTACAAAGTAAGAAACATTCTAATTGGATTAGATTAATATCGGTAGATCATTTATCAATCATTCATTGAATGATAAATAACTACAAGTGACGGAGATACACGATTTAAATAACGGAAAATCCAATATTTTAAAATAGTATCGAGAATAACTGGAAAAGTGGAAACAAGACCAGATATAATTTGATCATTATGAACAAACCCAAAATCTTTGTAGACAGAATCAATCATTAGTTCCCAACCGTGGGGTGAATGAAATCCGATACATAAATCGGTTAATAAAAGAATCAAAAAAGCTTTGACTGTATCACTTAAATTAGATAGGAATTCCTGAGCCCAAGAGTTAAGAATAACAAGTTCTTCATTCCCTAAAATAGAATAACCGCTTAGAATAATAAAACAGATTATATTTGTTGAGAAGTGCAAAATCGTATGGATACGACCCTCATTATGTATCTTGATTAATTGGATCGTTTCTTTGTGGATTCCTATAGGAAGCTTTTGTAGATGTGTCTCCGAATATTCTTTGATCATTTCGTCCAAAAAGAGGATTTCCTCTAATTCTATGAACTTTTCTAGAATACTTTTTTCTTGAATATCATTCAAAAAAATTTCGGATTGACCAGCATTCGACCAATTAGTAACCCAAGATTCCATACTTTTAGTAAATGAGAGAGAAATCCACCAGGGCAAAAATACTATAGATGCAAGATACAAAAGAGGAGTGAAGGCTTTCTTTTTTGCCATTTATCACCTGTGAATTTTTAATTAACCCACTTCGTTTGTCGACTCTATGTGATCGAATATTTCTTTCAAACATGAGTTCTGGACAAGGTATCAAATCTATGAATCTATTTTATTTGTGATTTTGTTTGAATCTAGAAAGAATACAGAAATAGACTAAGGCTCGACGGCTCGACTTCGAATTCAAAATGAAGAAATAATCCAAAATATTGTTTCCAGATATCTCAATTCATCAAATTCCAAACAAGTGTTTCCTTTTGATGAATGACCGAAAGAAGTACTTTCTTTAACTTTAAGGAATGAATATGAATATTATTGAGATTTTGAGACGAAAGAACTCCTTTTCTATCAAAATATCCAATATTTCGAAAAAATTCCAATGATTCCTCATAGCCAAGAATAGAATAATTGAGAGAAAGATATTGTGATGATCAAAAAAATGAGCGGAAAAACAAGACAGAGGTGGGCCAGTTATCATTATTAAGAAAACCCATTATTGGTTAGTAAAGAACACAAACGAAAGGATAAAATAAAGGGTCGATTGACAAAACAAAAAGGAAATAATTGACAAGATATGATTTATCTGCATCTAAAGTATCACTTCCAACAAATATTGAACTTAAAAAAAAAAGAGCAATTTCTTTCTTTCGAAATCGTTTGATATATTATATGAAATGGATTGAATCGAGTAGTTCAATTTCTTACTTGTTTCAATTGAGTTGTATGGATTTGGATACGCATAAAAAACCACAAAAAAAGTGGTTTTGTTTTATGGTTGTTCCATATACGTCAACTTTGGCTGGACTGAACGTTCTGACGAAACTTCAGTTAAGTTATGTTATAGAAAAAAAGAGGATTCTTGCATTTTTTCCCTCCGAAAGCATTCGTTTTTCAGACCAGTTCCTTTTCTCAAAAGACTTCAATTGGTACGCGCAAGAAATAGGCCAATTCCGCAGCTTTTTGTTCAATTTCTCGTGGAGTCAAATTCTCATCAGTACGGGTCAACGGAATAGCCCCACGGCCTCTGATGTCCATATAAAGGACACGACGAGCATAAATACCCTCTTTAACTTCTATTCTAACGGATTGAATATCTTTTATAGGGAATCCGAGGAATATACGACGATTTTTTCCAGGAAATCCCCAACGAAAAATACACACTTTTCCTTCCCTTCTATCGAATCGATCATAACCACTACCTACATTCCAGGAAATTGTGCACCACAAATAGGAACTAATAAAGAGACCCGCGATCCCGTAGAAAGACATCACGATCCCTTGCGGAAAAAAAATGATTTGCTGAGACGGAACAAAAGATATCAAATTTCTACCAAGATAACTGGAAGTTCCAACCAATAAGAATCCTAATGAACCTAAAAAAACGATAAGAGCCCAGCAAAAATTACTTAGTTTTCGAGACCCCGTTATAAGTTCTATCCATATATGTTCTGATCGCCAACTCATACTTGATCCGATTGCATTTTATTGGAATTGAGAGAATACCCCAAATGATTTTGACTTTACTTTAATTTTGTTTCCGAAGGAACTTTCATCAACTAGCACTAGTTTGATGGGAACTAGCACTAGTTTGATGGGAACCTTTAGGAGTAATTCATCAAATTGGTTAGATCTAAAATAATAACATACCCTTCATAGGATCCCAATATACATTATTGATATACATATAGATCCACCAACTTTACATTTTAGGCATCCGGCGATCCTGATCTATTTGAAACTAGCTAGAATTCATTTACCCATAGATCATTTTCTGCAGGCATAAGAGCTTTTTCCTTTATGTTCGGCGGAAATCACATGTTATACCATATTTCCCGAAATAAATATCTGTGTTATGCTACAAGTCTAAGTTTCAAAAAAAAACGGATGAGGTTGGTCCCCTCAGATCTAAACAATCTTGTTTTTTTGAACATGAAGAAATAAAAAAGCCATTGCAATTGCCGGAAATACTAGGCCTACTAAAGGCACAAAAATAGAGGGAAAATTGAAAGTTGTCATAAAATGGGGTACCTCGATTTACTATTTGCACCTGTTTTTTTTATTAAATATCATATTTTATATTTATATTGATTATAATTAAGAATTGTAATTATTATAAATTCGTAGTTATTATTAATTAATTCAATTTGAAAATTCTTATTCGATATATAAGTATCTACATATCTAAGTGATAAAATAAGTCCAAGGAATGTAGAATTAAATGAATGGACTTATTCATCTATCTACATGAAGTATGATAATCAACTTTATTATTTTTCTTCATTTCTTTGTGTTTTGTTCTTGTCTTCTAATTTAATAAAGTAATAAAGAAAGAGTTTCTTACAAATTATCGAAAGATTTTTTAGAATGCGACACAACCGGGATTTTTAGTGAAATGGGATTTTCGGGAGATGGAGAAAGATACAAAACTGTATATCTATCTTTTTTATATTTGAATTGGATTATATACGTAAGACGAAATTCGTTTTATTTGCCTAAATTCACAAAAGGAAGAACTCGTGCTTTTATCTTGTTGATGATGATAGAGACTTCTTAATCTTAATTAGTAATCGGGAATCTAGGTAAAAAAAAAGAGTTATCCGCTTGTTTGCTACAAATAAAATAATTGAACTTAGTGCACTCTACTCGATTGAATTGGAATTCAAAGGAAAGAAGGCGTGGAACTTAAATAACTCACTCAGAACGCTTTTTAAAAGATTACGTGGTACGATTAGGTCGAATAAGCCCTTCTGTAATAAATATTCAGCCTCTTGTGAACCTTCGGGTACTGTTTTATTCAATGTTTGTTCAATTACTCTTTTACCCGCAAATGCAATGTAGGAATTTGGTTCAGCAATAATGATATCTCCCAACATACCAAAACTAGCTGTTACCCCACCGGTAGTAGGCGATGTAAGGATTGATACATACAATAACTTTTTATTTGATTGATAATCATATTTTTTATTTGATTGATAATCATATAAGGCAGACGATATTTTAGCCATTTGCATCAAGCTCAAACTTCCTTCTTGCATGCGCGCCCCCCCCGAAGCACACACTATAATAAGAGGTAGAAATTGATTGGTAGCGTACTCAATTAAACGGGTGATTTTCTCCCCGACTACGGATCCCATACTACCCCCCATAAACTGAAAATCCATAACTCCAATTGCTATGGGAATACCATTTAGTTGACCTACGCCTGTTTGAACAGCCTCAGTTAATCCTGTCTTTCTTTGATAAGAATCAATACGATCTTTATAAGGCTCCTCCTCCGAATGAAATCCAATGGGATCCAGAGAGACCATGTCTTCATCCATAGGATCCCAAGTACCAGGGTCGATCAAAACTTCAATTCTTTCTGAACTACTCATTTTCAAATGATATCCACATTGTTCACAAATATTCATTTTTGATTTCAAAAATTTCTTATAATTTAATCCATAACAAGTTTCGCATTGAACCCACAAATGCTTGTATTTTTGAGTTGCATCGAGATCATTAGAGCTTTCTGTTTCTGTTAGAGTTAAATCACTACTCTTCGCGTGGGTTCGTATACTGGACCTCTCGCTTTCACTACTAGTTCTACGTTTATCAAAAACGCACCCGGAAATGTAACTGTCACTACTATCACTTACAGTAGAGGTATCAATGCAGATTTGAGACTGAAGATAACTGTCAATGCAACTAGTAATGTGATTATTCCAACTAGATTGAGTATCATACATGTAATGATTGTATAAGGAATCTTTACTCGTAGATCCATTATTCATATAACTAAAATTGCGATAACTAGAAAAAGAACTTTCTAGTTCACTCAGAAAAGAATGATCGTTCTCAATCTCACAAATCTGATTTTCAATATCAAAATAGATAGAAAAACTGTCTCCATTACTATCCCTAACTAAAAAAGTATCATCCGAGATGAAATTCCGAATGTCTTTGACGCCAAATAAATGATCGACATTACTGTAACTAGAATTGTCACGACCCCCCCAACTATGAATGTTTTTAGCCCTACCTTTTCTATTCGGATCTTCACTTTCACTAGTATTTTCAATAGGACCAAGATTATCCGTTGAGTTCTTTATACCATACCTGCGTTTTAACTCCTTCTTAAACACCATCGAATTAAACCACCATCTTTCCATAGAGTTTTCTTGCCCCCTATTTGCATAAAAATACAATAGATGAATAGTCATTCGATCCACAATTCTTTATTTGGATTTGAATATCTTATTTCCTATCAGACTAAGCATAGAAATTCAATCACTACTAATAGGTAATAGGAAGTGTGAAAAAGGATTCTCTTTTGTTTTGTGGGAATCCGGGGGGAAGACTTCACTATATATATGAATATGATGAAATCCCCTTTCATTCTAAATGAAATATTTTTTATAATGATAAAAGGTGGTTTTTCCTATGTCTTCGCGTCGAACAAAAAAAAAAAAAAAGAAATATTTGTTCTCGCCTAGAAAGAATTTTTTCGTAAAATCTCATCTAATAACTAACTAATAACAAGTAATAAATTAAGGTTCTATTCCAACACGGAACGAAAAAGACAATATACAGGATGGGTCGAAAGATTTGTGATACTTCACTTAATTCAGGGAAACTACAGGATATATAAAGAATATACCAATCCTAAGGATCCATAGGTTTAATTGTGGATCCAAGACAACAATAGAAACATTTGAGTCTTAGATTTCTATTTCAAATCTTCTATATCTAAAGATATATGTATTTATCCAAAATACATGCAATAGAATCTTTGTATTCGG